TTCAGAAGAATTACGAAGAGTGTTTAAAATCCTCTGCTTTCGATTATCTAATAAATCATTTAATGAAAGTAGATTATCTTACTATGAAATTCAAAACTTTCATGATCTCTTCCCAAACCAAACATGAATCTTTCAATTCATTTGGCTCTCACGCTCAATTATTTATGAATATTCACATATTCTTTTTTGAATCTAATGAGCCTATCCTCTCTTTTCTTTTTATATTCAACCATATTGAAACTTATAAAACAACCATATTGAAACTTAAAAAAGACCAGAATATTAGAATATATATATATATTCTTAGTGAAAAGGACTCTTCTGACCAGAAAAAAATCTATAAATAATTGTCAGCAAAGTTGTTTCTTTCTTTATTCATACTTGCTTTTTCTTTATTTTTTTGAATTCAAAAAGATTTCATTAAATAAAATAAATAAAAAAAGCAAATTGAACATTCAAATTTCTCTTTTTTTTTTTTTCAAATCCAAAAAATTTCTCTTTTTTTATACAGTAGGTCCTCATTTCAGCATTGGATAAAAAAGAAGGTGTTGACCTCTTTTCTTTCCAGTAAATGGTTCAAATCTTTTTATCGATATGAGTGTTCTATATCAAAAAAATTCTCAACTATGCATTTTTAAACCATTTGGATACTAACGTAGTCGTGGCTAACGTAGTGGTAGAAAGAGTACCATTTTGCCTGTACTTCAAGCAGTTTAGCTTTAACCATGTTAAAAATCTCAAATTATTTTGATTGATTTTGATAGAGAATCAAAGTTATTTCACCAATAAATAACGAAATGCTATAGTTCTTACATATGATTTTTGAATTTATCCAGAAGTAATTCGTCGAGATCATACACCCTTTTCCTTTTCAAAAAATAAAAGGAAGTGAAGCCGGATGAATCCAACTTTTTCTCGAAATAAACAACTCGCACACACTCCCTTTCCAAAAAAGATCAATACACCAATCACTACAATTAGATTTATTAGATTTGTTGCTAAAATATCGGTATTAAACCCGAAACTCCCGGCTAATGACCAGTGACCCAAGAAAACGAAAGAATCGGTTACATTTTTCATATGTTCTCCTCTTATAGATAAGACTAACAAAGAAAAAGGTTCTTTTTCTATCACTTCACTCACCCTTTTTTGATCAATTTATTTTTTGGGGGGAATGTCTTAATCTTATTGAAAATTAACTCATTTGAATTATGAATTATCTCTGATCCCTTGAGATTTTTTCTAAATAAAGAAATAGGAAAAAAGTTTCTATTATACTAAGCTAAATACAGACGAGCCGATCTGGGAATCTCTCATCCTTAAATTAGTCCTTTATGGAATAAAGGTTCAACAAATACAAATAACTTTATATAATATAAGAAAAAATTGTTGATATAATTCGAAGAAAAAAAATACAGTTGAAAGTTTTCAAAATATCAAAAAATAGATAATCTAAATGACTTTTTTTTACTATTGCTAGGATTAAACAAAAGGATTTGCAAATAAAAGCGCCAATGCCACAACTAGTCCATAAATTGTTAAAGCTTCCATAAAAGCTAGACTAAGCAATAAAGTACCTCGTATTTTACCCTCTGCTTCTGGTTGTCTCGCAATACCTTCTACAGCTTGACCTGCAGCAGTGCCTTGACCAATCCCAGGCCCAATAGAAGCAAGCCCCACAGCCAATCCAGCAGCAATAACAGAAGCGGCAGAAATCAGTGGATTCATAGTAAGTTCCTCACACTAAAAAAAGAAAAGGTTAATGATACAATCAACCAAAGAATTATTTCCTAATTTTATAATAGGTAAATCTATTAGCCAAAATAACTAAAAATTACGAATTGAAATAAATAATATTTTTGAATTCTCAGAACTCTTTCGATATTTCCTTTTTCTTTTCTATTTATGATGGAATTTTATTAATATAATAAAGTTTGCATTTTTCTATATCTTTCTAACCACTCTTTCATTTAATTCTTTCTTTTTACTCTTCCTTCGAGATCCTTTAGTTCATCTGTTTTTTATTGAATATAAAATCACAGAAGAAACATTATATTAATGATATTAAAATCTATTTTTTTTTTTTGAATTTAAGAAGAAAATGCATATTTAATATATATATTACTAAGTATATATTACTTAGTAATGTTTTTTACACCTCATATTGAATAGAAATGAAGTTTTTCCATAAAAAGTCCATATTAAATATGGATTCACCATAATAATTCTTCAAAACACATAAAAAAAAATGACTGGACTTTTATTTAATACTTTTAGCGTAACCTTTACAAATTCAAATTCGATAATTATCGTCCATTCCCTCTCTCTCCTATGTTTAAATCGTGCTCTATCTTCCTATATTTTTCTATATAGTATATTCTCCATTTCAATTAGTAAGCAGATTGTCTTGAATCATATAGGAATTGGGATAAGCCAAAAAAAAGACTATTTCAACGAAAACTAGTCAATGATGACCTTCCATAGATTCTCCTATATAAGCTGCTGCTAAAGTTGCAAAAATAAGAGCTTGAATACCACTTGTAAATAATCCAAGCAACATGACAGGTATAGGAATTACTAAAGGGACTAAAGAAACAAGAACAACAACTACCAATTCATCAGCTAATATATTTCCAAAAAGTCGAAAACTCAGAGATAAAGGTTTTGTAAAATCTTCTAGAATATTAATTGGTAAAAGGATTGGAGTTGGCTTAATATATTTCTCGAAATAACTCAATCCTTTTTTGCTAAGACCCGCATAAAAATATGCCACTGACGTGAGTAAAGCTAAAGCAACCGTAGTATTTATATCATTCGTGGGGGCGGCTAACTCCCCATGAGGTAACTCTATGATTTTCCAAGGGAAAAGAGCACCTGACCAATTAGAAACGAAAATAAATAGGAACATAGTTCCTATAAAGGGAACCCAAGGACCATATTCATCTCCAATCTGAGTTTTGCTTAAGTCCCGAATAAATTCAAGAATATATTCAAAGAAATTCTGACCATAAGTCGGAATGGTTTGTCGATTCCGAACAGCTATGATGACTGACACTAACAAGATTGCAATTACAATCCAAGAAGTGATAAGTACTTGGGCATGGATTTGTAAACCTCCTATTTGCCAATAGAGATGTTGGCCTACTTCTACAGCAGATATCTCAAATAACACATTATATGCTCTAATGGAAGATGATATAACATTCATAATTTCTTTTCCTCTGATAGAATTTCGACTTCAAAAAATCAAAAAAGGAACCATTTTTTTTTCAATTCAACAATTTAAGTATCCTATATTTAGGATACCAAGAAATTCTTTTGTATCCTATACAAAAGGATTCCTAGTGTATACAATTGAATTGACCAAGTTTGTTATTAGAATAAGAAAATCGATAATATTTCGACCTGAAATAATCTCGCGATCCCCATATTTGAGAAGAAAGAATCCAATTAGGTCACGGATTTTTTTTATTTGATTCTTCTAAAAATCCGGATTGCTACAAGCAGTAGCAATCTGGGAACATCGTTTCTTTACAAAATGTTTTCATTTGAATCTTATTTATCTTAAGATGGATTTTCATCCCAATCTGATTGATCTTCAAATGAATCATCAAGCCTTTTTATGGAATTAAGGCAGTCTCGCTGAGAATTTGGTCTAGAATGAGAACCATAATTCATACATAAATAATCTTGGGATTCCGATATACAAGGCTTGTTTTCGCGGACTTTTGCCATAAGATAAAGCAATAACAAAAAGTGAAAACCTTTGCCAAATTTTTTCAACAAGATTCGTGACTGTATTATGTTTCTAAGAAGTTGTTTAATAGCTGGCATAAAATGTTTCTCTCTTTTTCTTTGAAGTTTCAATAAAATATGTTTTCTTTGTTGGAATCTTGTTAGAATTTTTTTTTTTGAATTGATTCTATTAATGGATTTTCTCTCCTATTAATAGATTTTCCCTGTCCTATTAACTTAACGAATTAGCTATTTTCGAAAAAAAAAAGGTTTGCACTCATTGGAAGATCAGAATAGACAGATAAAAAAGCTGATCCCAATTTATTGCTGCAATGATTAATTGCATATTCATTTCGATTCTGGAAGTAACTAGAATCGAATATTCTATAAGGCATCCATTTTTCAAATTGAATTCAAGTAAAGGAATCAAAACTCTTTCAATTCTAAGATATATCTCTGTTCTGTCTTTTTTCATTTATATATTTTATCTATCTCAAGGAAAGATTAAGTAATCAAAATCGTATCCATTAAGACATATATCATTTTCTTATTTCATTTATATATTGAATATATATATACACATGATATAATCTCCACACTAAAATGGGATTAGGTTTAATTCCTAGATTTTGTGTTTCTTTTTTTTTTTTAATTCTAATTCTATTTGTCATATTAGTTTTTTTATATTAAACCAATCTTAGCTTGAAAATAGACCTTAGTTTCGATTCAAAATAAATAAAAATAGTCGCGATTATATTATAATATATAGCTGTCTTACTTGTTAAGAAAAAGGATCAAAAATATTCTTTGCAGTATTTTTTTTTTGAAAACCGAAAGATTTTCAATTATAGAGAATCTATAGAAAAGAAAAAAAGCCCGCTATCGGAGTTGAACCGATGACCATCGCATTACAAATGCGATGCTCTAACCTCTGAGCTAAGTGGGCTCACATAAGAAAAAAACTGTCGAAATTCAAAAAATATCAGATCTGAATTTTGAATTTAGATATTCTTTTCATATGTAAGTTAAACCATATAATTCATAACTTTTTAGTTTGAAATCCCCTTTTTCAAGAAAAAAATAGTAAATAGTTTATTCACTATGATATGTTTATCATATGTTTCAATATAATGAAATTCAATTGGAGATTCTATATCTATCTCTAAAAAAATATGTTAATAAAATTTGAAAAGATTGATCTTAATAAAAAAAATAAAAAAAAAAAAAGAAGAATAAGATAAAGAATAAATAAAAAAAAAATAAATGTAGAACTTTAGATTATTTAAAACCCATATAGCACTTTAGACTAATTAAAATCAATAATTAATTAATAAAATTATTTCTGACTAAACTAAACTAACAAAAAATTAATAAATGGAAAAGAAATAATAAGATAGTAGAGAAATAGAGAAAAATGAAAATTGCATTTTAGTCTCAAAAAAAGGAGAAAGAAAAGGGGATATGGCGAAATTGGTAGACGCTACGGACTTGCATTGGATTGAGCCTTGGTATGGAAACTTGCTAAGTGTTAACTTCCAAATTCAGAGAAACCCTGGAATTAAAAATGGGCAATCCTGAGCCAAATCTTTTTTTTGAGAAAATGAAATATATAAAATCTTATTTATTATTTTAAATAAAGATAATATTTATTATCTAATATTCAAGATAGGTGCAGAGACTCGATGGAAGCTTTTCTAACGAATAGAGTTGATTATGTTGCATTACTAAAATTTCTCTATCGAAATAAGAGAAAGGATAGCCATCTATACCAAAAAAAGACGTACGTATATATAATGATTGATTATTATGATTAATCATAATAACAATCAAATCATATTTTTCAATAAAGAAATTTCCAATGATTATGGAATAGCAAATTCAGGAATTTTGCTGAATTCCATAAATTATGAATTATTTATGGTGAATTGATTCAAATATGAAGTTTAATGAGAAAAGAACTCAATTTTTAGTAATCAATTTATTCTATTTATTTTATTCATTATAGAGTTTCTTAAATTGAAAAAATGATGATAAATCAAACGAGAATAAAGAGAGAGTCCATTCTACATGTCAATATCGACAACAATGAAATTTGTAGTAAGAGGAAAATCCGTCGATTTTTTAAATCATGAGGGTTCAAGTCCCTCTATCCCCAATAAAAAGCCCATTTGATTTTAGAAATATTTCTTCTTTTTTTTGATGAAAAATTGAAAAAAAAAATTCACTATCTTTTCTTTTTAATTCATTCAATTTTCTCATTTCGCAAATAGATCAATAGATCTGAAAAAAAAAAAATAATATTTATTATGCAAAATAATAAAATATAAGCATATGAAAAGATTCTAAGCATATGCAAAGAATCATTATTCTATAATGAAATCATTACCAATCATATCATTTCATTTCATTATCTTAACATTGATTATTCAAAATTTTAAAATAAATTTTTATTTTATTTAAGCTCCTTTATTTAATTGACGTAGATCCAAGAGCATAGGTACGAGTATTCTACTCGGGTGATCCACAAGAAATGGTCGGGATAGCTCAGTTGGTAGAGCAGAGGACTGAAAATCCTCGTGTCGCCAGTTCAAATCTGGTTCCTGGCAAGACAAAAATCGATTGGGTAAGAATTAATAAGAATATCTCTATATAGATTGATATATGATTGGTATATAAACTCGATTATTTATTAATTTAATAATATTAAAAAAATATTAATGAAATGTTTTTTCATCTTTTCTATATCTTTTCTATATTTATATATAGAAACATCATTTTAAAAAGATAGAAATATTTATTATCGAAATTAAAAAAAGAACTCTTTAGTTTTAGATAAAGAGTTTTAGGATAAGAATAGATAGACAGAATGCATTTTAAAATTTCATACCTTTTTTTTTCTTTTTGAATTTCATATTTATTTTTCTATTTATTCTGTTTCTTTCTTGCTTACCTTATTTTCTGAGGTGCAATTCTAAAATCTTCAGTTATATAGAAAATACATGAATATTCTATTTCTTTCTCCTCCAAATAAAAAAATCTTTAGATTTTTTTATATCCATGATGCGAATAAGAATCTAGCAGTTACTTTGTTTATTTTATCTAACATAGAATTTCAAAATATTCATTGACTTTAATAATGAAATTAGAAGTCGTGTCATATAAGTGAACATTAGTTTCTTATCATTTAAAGGGCATCTTGTATTTCATAGAAATTTGGAGTAATATAGTCCTTACGCAAGGGCCAGCCTATCCAACTTTCAGGCATTAAGATACGTTTAAGGCGTGGATGATTATCATAAGAGATTCCCAAGATATCATAAGATTCGCGTTCTTGAAAATCAGCACTTCTCCAAATCCAGAAAACAGACGGAATTCTAGGATTATTCCTAGACACAAATACTTTTATACATACTTCTTCTGGATTATATATATCATATTGTATTCTTGTAAGATGATATACGCTACCTAAAAATCCCCCTGGTGCTACATCATAAACACACTGAGAGCGTAAATAATTGTAACCATATACATATAAAATGACAGCAATGGAGTCCCAATCCTCGACCTTTATTTGTAAGGTTTCTATTCCTCGAGAATCAAAGCCTAAAGATCTATGAACCAGTTCATTATTGATTAACCAATCAGATAAATAATTTTGCAAAGGATCCTTCTCCATTCTATTGATTTCTCTCAAATTTGTAAAAGTATTTCACCATAAAATTGGAAAGTAAAGGTTGACTTGCTCTTTCTTAATTCTGCAAAAAATAACCTTACCTAATTAACTGTAGGAAAATACTGAATCTTTTTTTTTTATTTGAAAAGATATCTCTGAAGTAGGTTGTGATTGATTTAGAAATCCCTGATCGTAATTTCCAGTATGAGTACTACGTTGAACATGAAATTTATGATTAGTAGTAAAACATCGATTTTCTTCTTGAGATCTAGTTCTATCTTCAACTATTTCTCGAGATATCTTTTTACGAAGTTTTGTTATAGCATCTATAACTGCCTCTGGTTTAGGCGGGCATCCCGGTAAATAAACATCCACAGGAATTAGTTTATCAACTCCCCGAACAGTAGTATAAGAATCAGTACTGAACATTCCCCCTGTAATAGTACAAGCTCCCATAGCAATGACATATTTTGGTTCAGGCATTTGTTCATATAATCGCACTAAAGAAGGAGCCATTTTCATTGTTACAGTGCCAGCTGTTAAAATTAGGTCCGCTTGCCTAGGACTTGATCTTGGTACCAATCCATAACGATCAAAATCAAATCGCGAACCTATTAATGAAGCAAATTCAATGAAACAACAACTAGTACCATATAAAAGAGGCCATAAACTGGAAAGTCTTGACCAATTTGAAAGATCATTTGATGTAGTTGAAATAACTGAATTGGGGATTGTTTGATCAAGTAACGAAAAGTCAATCAAATTAATAACTGTCTTAATGGGATTTTGTCCTTGTTTTTTTTTTCGTTTTTCTGAATATTGAGTTAAGACCATTCTAATGCTCCTTTTCGCCATGCGTAAACTGAACCACCAATTAGGATAAGCACGAAAATAAGAGCTTCGATAAATAAAGATACACCTAATACATCAAAGCTCATTGCCCATGGATAAAGAAAGACTGTTTCAACATCAAAAACAACAAAAACAAGAGCAAACATATAATAGCGAATTCGGAATTGTAACCAAGCATCTCCCATAGGTTCTATACCTGATTCATAACTAGAAAGCTTTTCAGGTCCTTCACGAATCGGGGCTAAAACTCCTGAAATCAAAAATGCTAAGATAGGAAAAAGGCTTGATATTATGAGAAATCCCCAGAAAATATCATATTCATGAAGCAGAAACATAAACGTACTCCTTCATATAAAATGGAAATATACTGAATTATTTGATTTGAATTGCCATTGTTAATTCATCCAACACTTCTTCTCCTAAGTGAAAGAAGGATATATTTTTATCAAACAAAGGAATTGACTTTGTTTGTGACATGTCTCGTTTAAAGATTCTATTTGATTCAAAGAATCCTGGTTTCATTTTGAACTTCCATTCTAGTTAGATATGGTGTAAACATAAGATCTTCTTAGACAGAAGAGAAATTTGTCTCTCATTTAGTTTCACCTTCTCTTTGTTTTTTTTTATAGTTCTATCTTTTATTCCATCTATCTTTTATTCCATAAGTTTTTATAGTTCTATCTTTTATTCCATTTTATAGTTCTATCTTTTATTCCATAAGGATAGAATAAATACAAAAATATCTTAATTAAAAAATTAAGATAAAAAAATTACATAATAAAAAACTATGTAAGAATATAATATAAAAACTTAATAGAATTTAATAAACTCTATTAAATAATGAATTTTTTAGATTATTCGGGATTCTTATCTTAATATCTTTTAAGATATTTTGAAAGAGAGTTCTATTTTGAAAACTCTTTCGAAAAAAAAAGTCTTTAAAAATGAAATGGATTAGGGCTATACGGACTCGAACCGTAGACCTTCTCGGTAAAACAGATCAAACTGAATTTCTTATTGAAATGATTTGAACTGTTTCAAAGACCCAACATGCAGTTTGTTGCATTGGGCTCTTTCATTAACTGAAAGAAAATCAGTTAATCCACCATATTTTTTCTTTATGGGAAAAATGAAGATAAAAAGATGGTTCCATGTACTCTGATTCATTATGGGTATGATGATCTAAGAGCAATACCAAAGTTTTTCAAAGAAGGGTTACCTTGACTTAGGTCTGCCTTCGGCCTATTTCACCTATTTAAAATAAATAGAATCTCTATCGTTCCGCTGTATGTAAGAGTCGAATATGACACTTTATACACCTTAAAGTTCATAGGACGAAAAGAGTTTTTTTGAGATCCTTATACTCATTATGCCTAGCATTGAATAGATTAAGTATTAACCTTATCAATTAACAAATCAATGAGTGGTTTTATTAGATTTTGTATCGAAAATCACATCAAAATCATACTAAACCGACTATTTGTCAGGCTACGGTCCTCCCTTATTTTCAATATTAAGGAGTAAGACATTGATTTTTGAATAAGACTAATCATGTTGATTGTATGCTTCTTTGAAAAACATTGGCGCACGTGTAAACGAGGTGCTCTACCAACTGAGCTATAGCCCTTGTACAAAAAATCTTAATACAAAAAATCTTTTTTGTCAAGCCTAATCCATATCCTAATCCATATGATAAATCTCTGATCTATTTACTGTTAATAGATTGGTATTGCTTAGAAAGAATATTCTATCTATAATTAGAATAGAAAGAAAAGTGATAGAATTTTCTTTTTTGTTCTGAATTACCTACTTAACTCAGTGGTTAGAGTATTGCTTTCATACGGCGGGAGTCATTGGTTCAAATCCAATAGTAGGTAGAACTTATTAGATACTGACTCTGGTATCTAATAAGTTTTTCTACTTAATTAATCGTCTTTTTTCCTTGTATCTAATTCAAACTGATTTTTTTCAATTTGAAGAAGACAGTATAAAAAAAACTTTGATAAAACTTATTTGGATTTGATGTATTGACTAGTTTTGAAATAAAATGTTAAGAAATAACATTAACAGCCTCTACTCGTGTCCTAGCTCGTCTAAGAGCTAGATTCGCTTCAATCAGTTGTCTCTTACCCTTAGCTTTCTTCAAGTTAGCTTCAGCTATTTCAAGAGCTTCTTGAGCTTCTTGTGGATCAATGTCAGTACTTATCTCTGCATCATTTCCTAAAATGATAATTTCATTATTTCCAATTCTGGCAAAACCACCCATTAGAGCCACCCTTAACCATTGGTCGTTGATGCGTATTCTCAAAAGACCTATATCGACAGCTGTGGCAATAGGAGTGTGATTTGGTAATACACCAATTTGACCACTATTTGTAGATAAAATGATTTCTTTTACTTCTGAATCCAAAATAATTCGATTAGGAGTCAGTACACAAAGTTTTAAGGTCATTTCTTCAAATTGCTCTCTACTTCACTTCTAAATTGATAGCTTTCGCGGTAGCTTCATCGATGTTACCCACCAAATAAAAAGCTTGCTCGGGCAAAGCGTCTAATTCTCCAGAAAGGATCAGTTGAAACCCCCTAATAGTTTCTGCAAGACCAACATATTTTCCTGGAGAACCAGTAAAGACTTCTGCCACGAAGAAAGGTTGTGATAAGAAACGCTCAATTTTTCGTGCTCTTGCTACAGTTAAACGATCCTCCTCGGATAATTCATCCAATCCGAGAATTGCTATAATGTCCTGAAGTTCTTTGTAACGTTGTGAAGTTTGCTTAACTCTTTGCGCAGTTTCATAATGTTCCTTGCCAACAATGTTTGGTTGTAACATAGTTGACGTTGAATCTAAGGGACTCACTGCTGGATAAATACCTTTAGCAGCTAATGGTCTTGATAGTACGGTAGTAGCATCTAAATGTGCAAATGTTGTAGCAGGAGCAGGGTCAGTCAAGTCATCCGCAGGTACATAAACTGCTTGGATTGAAGTTATAGCTCCCTTTTTGGTAGAAGTAATTCTTTCTTGCAAAGAACCCATTTCTGTACTAAGGGTGGGTTGATAACCAACTGCAGAAGGCATTCTACCTAATAAAGCGGATACCTCTGATCCTGCTTGGACGAAACGAAAGATATTATCGATGAATAGAAGCACATCTTGTTTATTAACATCTCGAAAATATTCTGCCATAGTTAGGGCAGTTAAACCAACTCTCATACGAGCTCCCGGGGGTTCATTCATTTGACCATAGACTAGAGCTACTTTTGATTCCGAAAGATTTTTTTCATTAATCACTCCGGATTCTTTCATTTCAATATAAAGATCATTTCCTTCACGAGTACGTTCCCCTACTCCACCAAATACGGATACACCTCCGTGAGCTTTAGCAATGTTGTTGATCAATTCCATGATCAGTACTGTTTTACCTACTCCAGCTCCCCCGAATAGTCCGATTTTTCCTCCACGGCGGTAAGGAGCTAAAAGATCTACTACTTTAATACCTGTTTCAAAGATTGATAATCTTGTATCTAATTCTACAAAGGTGGGTGCAGATCTATGAATAGGAGATGTTTTACTAATATCTAAAGGGCCTAAATTATCAACAGGCTCCCCAAGAACGTTGAAAATTCGTCCGAGGGTCACTTCACCAACTGGAACACTTAGAGCAGCCCCTGTATCAATCACATCCATTCCTCTTGTTAAACCATCTGTAGCACTCATAGCTACAGCTCTAACTCGATTATTTCCTAATAATTGTTGCACCTCACAAGTAACATTAATCTGTTGACCAACCGTATATGAACCTTTAACTACCAAAGCATTATAAATATTAGGCATTTTGCCCGGAGGAAAGACAATATCGAGTACTGGGCCAATAATTTGAGTAATATGCCCTATATTTTGTGCGGAAACCACAGGATTAGAAGTAGTAGGATTCATAATTATAAAAAAATGAAATATTTTGAAGTTTTTTTCTTTTTTTTTATAGTACCAAAACAAAAAGCAATGTTCGATAGCAAGCTGATCAATTAATTCAATAAAAAAGAAAAAGGAAATAACTTTTTATTTATTTAGTTAACGATCTAAGCGATTGAATCTTATTCAATCCTTTATTCATTCAAATTCAATGAGTTCATTCTTAGGTTCAGTCAATGTTTCTTTATTTTTTCATATAGATTTCGATTTTTAAATTCTTTCGTGGATGAATTATGCTTTTTTTTTAGGATTTATATATATAAAACATATTCTAAAAAACATATTATTGTAAAGAGGGAAATCCTGAAATATTTTGATTTCAAATAAGAAATAGATTCTCTAGGAAAAATCTCATTAGAAATTTATCAATTTGCAAAACAAGAATTAGGATTGTTTTTTCGCTTGCACTATATATATCAAAGAGCATATAATAAGGGTGTATTTGGTGCATCAAATACACTCAAAAAAACCTCCAAATGACATGTTAACATAACAATTCAAAATCCTAATTGATTTTTTTGGAAATGAAAAATTTTGACTCCATTGAAAATCCATCTCGAGTAGATCTTGTTCTTTTGACAATTCTTAATTCATAAGTTGTAGAAAGGGGCTTATGTCACCACAAACAGAGACTAAAGCAAGTGTTGGGTTTAAAGCAGGGGTTAAAGATTACAAACTTACTTATTATACTCCTGAGTACGAAACCAAAGATACTGATATCTTGGCAGCGTTCCGAGTAACTCCTCAACCCGGAGTCCCCCCTGAAGAAGCAGGAGCTGCAGTAGCGGCGGAATCTTCTACTGGTACATGGACAACTGTTTGGACTGATGGACTTACTAGTCTTGATCGTTACAAAGGGCGATGCTATCATATCGAGCCTGTTGTTGGAGAAGAAAATCAATTTATTGCCTATGTAGCTTATCCTTTAGACCTTTTTGAAGAAGGTTCTGTTACTAACATGTTTACTTCTATTGTAGGTAATGTATTTGGTTTCAAGGCCCTACGAGCTCTACGCTTGGAAGACTTACGAATTCCCCCTGCTTATTCAAAAACTTTCCAAGGCCCGCCTCATGGTATCCAATCTGAAAGAGATAAGTTGAACAAATATGGTCGTCCTTTATTGGGATGTACTATTAAACCAAAATTGGGATTATCCGCAAAGAACTACGGTAGAGCATGTTATGAATGTCTACGTGGTGGACTTGATTTTACCAAAGATGATGAAAACGTAAACTCACAACCATTTATGCGTTGGAGAGATCGTTTCTTGTTCTGTGCCGAAGCAATTTATAAATCACAGGCCGAAACAGGTGAAATCAAAGGGCACTACTTGAATGCTACTGCAGGTACATCTGAAGAAATGATCAAAAGAGCAACATTTGCTAGAGAATTGGGAGTTCCTATCATAATGCATGACTACTTAACCGGGGGATTCACTGCAAATACTAGTTTGGCTTTTTATTGTCGTGATAATGGTCTACTTCTTCACATCCACCGCGCAATGCATGCAGTTATTGATAGACAGAAAAATCATGGTATGCATTTCCGTGTACTAGCTAAAGCATTACGTATGTCTGGTGGAGATCATATTCACTCTGGTACAGTAGTAGGTAAACTGGAAGGGGAGCGTGAGATGACTTTAGGTTTTGTTGATTTATTACGTGATGATTATATTGAAAAAGATCGTAGTCGTGGTATCTTTTTCACTCAAGATTGGGTCTCTATGCCTGGTGTTATACCTGTGGCTTCAGGGGGTATCCATGTTTGGCATATGCCTGCTTTGACCGAAATCTTTGGAGATGATTCCGTACTTCAATTTGGTGGAGGAACTTTAGGACACCCTTGGGGAAATGCACCTGGTGCAGTAGCTAACAGGGTGGCTTTAGAAGCGTGTGTACAAGCTCGTAATGAAGGACGTGATCTTGCTCGTGAAGGTAATGAGATTATTCGAGCAGCAGCTAAATGGAGTCCTGAACTAGCCGCTGCTTGTGAAGTATGGAAAGCAATTAAATTTGAATTCGATCCGGTAGATAAACTAGATAAGGCGAAATAGAAAGATCAAAAAAAAGCGTACATAATTCAGTAAGTTCTATCATAATTCAATCAATTTCATAAAATTGATTGCAATTCAACTCGGCCCAATCTTTTCCTAAGAAAAGGATTGAGCCGACTCAAATACGGATTTGATGAGAGCATGTCCTATGGCTCGGTCAATACTATTTCCGATAGGAGCGGTTGACAATGGGATCGCATCTTTTTCATTCCTGAGTTATCCATAATAAATAGTACAAAAAGAAGGCCCAATTCCAAGTTGTTTAGAAGTAGTGTCCTTAAGTTTCTCGACCCTATTAGTTAGTAGGCAGGGAAGGGATATAACTCAGCGGTAGAGTGTCACCTTGACGTGGTGGAAGTCATCAGTTCGAGCCTGATTATCCCTAACCTCCAGATAGAAAATCTATTAAAACTCCAGGCTAGCGCACGAATACAAGTGATGCCTTGGAATGAAAGACACAGTTTTGTCTACGAAGAAGGAAGCTATAAGTAATGTAATTAGGAATCTCAATGCTTACACATGCAAATCAGACGGGGAGTTGTTTTGATTTTTGATTTCGATCAACCTGTCTTCTTATTTATCCGGGTTGCTAACTCAATAGTAGAGTACTTGGCTTTTAAGTGCGACTACGATCTTTTACCCATTTGGATGAAGAAAAAAATTCGTCCAGACTTTTGGTAGAGTCTAGAAGACCGCAACTGATCCTATTCAAAGGTAATGAGAAACAAGTATATTTATAGGGATTACTGTATTGAACTTCGTATGAATAGAAAAATTCGAAAATGTGTTACGTCTATGAATATCTTACTGTGTTAAGAGAACATTTAGGGAAGTATTGGATCTTAGATCGTTGTCTTGAACATGAAAATTCGTTTCAAGCACGAGTTTTTAGAATAAAAACTCGTTTAATTAGGATCAAATGGCATATGGAGCTGTCGGATAATAGGCAAATCCCACCATATGTCTTTTTTGTGGCTCTCCAAAAATTTTTGGAGAAAGAAGTTCAAGATCCAAAATATCTTTTGAAATTAAAAAAGATAATCTGGTACTTATTATCAGATGCCTTTTTTAATATCAGTTCAAAAGAATTGAAGAAAAAATATTCTTCCTCGGAAGAATTCTGTTCTGAACGATCACAAAAAATGAAATCAAACTCTCGCGTCATGGTTATTCAAGAAGAGTTCGATTCTTACCAGGATTTTCATGAAGAAACAAATGATCCAGATACATTCGTGAAATATGAATACCTGCATCATCTTTACAGGTGGAATAATGCAAAATTAATGAGATTTTCACAATGTATTAGAGAATATTTTTCTCTTCGAGTAGATATTAGATATTACATCTATTTCCAGATAACATTAAGAAAGTATTTCAAATTCATGCTAGATAACTATAAAAAAGATTTCAAATCCAAACAACAATTTTTTGAGATTTCTTTAAAAAGAGAATTAAAGAAAGATGAAATCTTTTTTATTCTAGACGCCTTATTTCAGGACGCAAAATTTCACCCCTATTTAGAATCACCGCCTAAAGATGCAGAAGAAGCGAAGATGGATCACCAGTATCGCCGCTTTTTCTGGTATCGATTTTTATTTCCTGATTTGAATAATGAATAATTCTTAATAACATAGATTTATTAAGTTTGCTTGAATTCTCTTTCACAATAAAGGAAAGATATATTACAAATAGAAAAAACTCTCTACTGCGATAGAATATACTTTTTTCTATCGCAGTAGATAATTCGAATTTGATCGTTCGTTTTACTTAAGACTTGGGATTCTCTTTTTTTTAATCGCTTTCTTTTATTTCTTTAATGATTGAATTGATAAGAATTTCTAATTCAAGCTTGAGTCAAATTAATCATTTTGACTGACTGTTTTTACGTAAATAATAAGTAAAAAAGCAGTAGGAACTAGAATGAACAGTGCAGTAGCAATAAATGCGAGAATATTGACTTCCATAATCTCATTTTTTCTTTTTTTTGTTTTTGCAATAACTCGGGATATAATCCCATAGAAAGGAGATATTAAATAAACGACTATAAATAAATGAAATCCAATAGAATGGCTTGCTTGCATCCTGATAATTTTGAATCGGATCCTTATTTTGAATAAAGGATATCTGATCTATCAAATCGATTCATCGTTGATAATTTAATAGTATAGGAAGATCTTTTACCCTGAAAATGGGATTTTTTTATTGGATTAGTCCTTTTCCACTTTTTTTGTCTTATAGCCTACTGTTTGTCTTCCTTCTCTTAATAAGATTATCCTTACTTTTTTTTATACTTTTCAATTTCATTTCATTTTCAATGAAATGCGATTAAGGATTTTTATATGACTGAAATTTGATAAGTCAGTCACACATATATCCAAACAAAGACTAGAAGTATGATGGGAAAAAGAAGAGACAAAAAAATCGAATAAGAAATTAACTAAAAAGGTTGAATTCTCGGTCTTCTCTTTTATTTTAGTAAGTCTCTCATTTGGAATGAAATGTATACATTCCAAATTAAGTTTGTCTGCTATTTGAATGAGAATATTAAGCATATACAAAAAAAATCGGGACTAAAAGAGATGTAGTTTAATATGAAAAGTAAAAAGATAATTATAAAAAGTTTATTTTTTGATCAAAAAATACAAAGAATAAAACTTTTTATTTTTCTAAAATTTTTAGAAAAAAAAAAAGAAAACTTTTATATGATAGTAAAATATTATCATTTTATTGATCAAGAACAGTCGAAAAAAAAAGTACGACGAGGGTCGATGGTATAAATAAAAGACTAAATGAATACTATTGATTCTACGAATCAAGATATTAGAAATCTCTATCTTATCAATCAATAGATAGTAGTCAAAAAAAAAATGAGATTTCTGATCAATATTTGTCTGGGTGATAAATGCAAAACGAAAACAAAAGAGATATTCAGTCCAATAATAAATTATTGCAATAATTATGAAAATTTAGATCTCGCTTGTTTTCTGCCTCCCTTTTTCCACGAAAAAGGAAAGAAAAATGGATGAATATTTCGAATTCTAGTTCGGGACTGACGGGACTCGAACCCGCAGCTTCCGCCTTGACAGGGCGGTGCTCTGACCAATTGAACTACAATCCCGGCAAAGCAAGGTGTATGGTATAAATATTCATAATGGTAATAAGAATACCATCCCATTCAGCTGTACGAAAGTGAAAAATACTATATTTTTCTCATATTCACAGATGAATATAGACATAGTGAGAGTGACACAGATTACTAGTAATCTCTTATTGTTTTATTCAATAGCAGATTTTTTATATGTTCATTAAGAGGAATAGACTTTTTTTTCCTGAGACTTTATGAAATTTGAGTAATACTTTATTGATTGAAACTTCAAAAACTCTCATGAATCTCAATTCTTAGAACTTAGAAAGAAAAATTAATGAGAATGTACATTCTATATGAATAGAAATACATGAAGTCTTCCCATTAATTAAATTAATGGTTTGAAATTGCCTTTTATTTCAAGTCCTTAATTAAATAAGAAGAAATTTCAAATATTTAAGGCAATTTCGTTATATCATATATAACATATGCATTCATAAAGTAGTATTATTGGGCCGAGCTGGATTTGAACCAGCGTAGACATATCGTCAACGAATTTACAGTCCGTCCCCATTAACCGCTCGGGCATCGACCCTGGGTGGAAGGATTAACTCTAGGTTTAAGAAAGAATTAATCCCAGGTTTCTTAGTAAACCTGGGAGAATGAATCTTAGGTTTATTGAAAAATAAATATTAACTTTTTATCTTACCCCCAGGGGAGATCGAATCCCCGCTGCCTCCTTGAAAGAGAGATGTCCTAACCACTAGACGATGAGGGCGGATCTGCCCACACGTCGTCATCAGTCAGTACTCAAATTATAATATATATTTTTTTACTGTCAATAGACTTTTCTATTACTTTTCTTTATATTTTGATCATTTTTGTCATCATATTTTTGATCATATTTTTGATCCCATTTTTTATTCTCTTTTTTTATGACTTGATCCAAAAAGTATTTCCTATTTTTATGTTAGGGTTGTGTAGAATTTTTTGATTTGATAGTTCATTCATGAATTATCCTATGCTAAATTATAACGAAAAGAATCTAACGAAAAGAGGTAGATTCCTTCAATTCAAGTAGTTTTTTAATCAGTCTACTAGAAGAGTACAATTTCTTTTTACTTCAATTTTAATTGAATTAAATCGGAGCTCGTTGCTTCATTTGATGTTCAAATCAAATATATTTATTACTACTGCACACTTTTTCTATTTTATATTTCATAAAGATTCGGTTTTTCCATTCCTAGTATGAAATTCTTGATCATCCAATTCAATAAAATATCTTGAATTGATATCAATGTGGAATTAGTATATCTTGAAATCAAGTGAATATTGTTATGACTTATGATAATTAAGTAAAAAAGTGGGAAATTCGGACTTGAACCAATTCATTATATATTTAATATAAATAAAAGAAATAATAAAAAAATAAAATAAATAAGAATAAGAATTATCCTATTTTGCTATAAAAAAATTGATTGTTTCTTAATAAATTCTTATACCTTATAGGCATATATTGTTCACTATAGAGTATACATTTTATCCAAATCTTTAAAATTTACTATAGAGTATACATTTTATCCAAATCTTTAAAATTTACTATATTCTATTTATATAGAATAAATAGATTCTATAAATCTATTTATAATTGATATATAATATTATATATGTTAACATATATATATTATGGGAACCTTATAGAAAAACCTTTTCTAATGAAAAATGAAAATGGTTAATTCATTAATCGAATTTCTATGCTAATCAAATTTCTATACCCTTTTAACTCAGTAGTAGAGTAACGCCATGGTAAGGTGTAAGTCATCAGTTCAAATCTGATAAAGGGCTCTTTTTGCTATTAATTTCGTAAGATTACATCCATATAATAACTTTTCAGCAGTAAACATTGAATGATATTTTTTTTGGTACCGAAAAACAAATAATATTTTTTAAAAAAGGTTTTTTTCCTTAGCACTAATAAGAATTCATAGGAAATTTGAAGAATCCGACAAAGTAACATCTGCCGCAGGGTAAACCACGCTCTCTCCGACTTCTCAGCTGATTCTACTCTAGTCTAGAGAGAGATCCACAATCGACATAGATAATAACCCCAGTTCTCATTCTCTGAAATCATACTAGCCTTTTTCTTCGCCTTTTCGTATGGTAGAAAAGGGTTTTTGAAACCGAAAGTCATCAGTTCAAATCCAAGGAAGGACCTTTTCCACTAAACTCAAGTTTTATACCTTGTTTTTCAAGCAAACTCTTTTTTTTTTTTAGAAAAAAAAAAAGCCATATAATGAATTTGAATTTTTTGTAGTTTTTTAGTTATATTTCAAAAAAGGGATAGGATATTCATTATCATAATGACTAATTAGAGTAATTGAATTTTATTAGCAGTAATCTGCCTAACCCTCTTCATGTTTCATTATTCCAATTTTGTGTTCTAGAAGGTGTAACCGATATATTCTAGAATATTCGAAATATTCAATTATTTATTTACTAAAAAAGTGTTATTATTTCTTTCTACATTCTTCTTAAAAAATAAAGCTATCTTAAAAATTTTAGAAAATAAGCGATCTTAAAAAAAAATAAAAAGTAAGTGGACCTGACTCATTGAATAATGACTATATCAGC